CTATATAGAATAACTTCGAGTCCTTGTTTCTTACTTGGTATTAGAGTTCGAATGAAAACCGCCCAATTGCAGGAATTTGCTATTTTGTGAGGATAAATCAAATAAGGTTTTCCTTAGAAAATTATTATTATCAATTATCAATGATATGATAAATAGATACGAATAGAGCAAGAAAAGAAGGAAATAAAAAAACAAAGTATAGAAAAGATATCCAAAATGATATAGAAATCACTATCCTACCCTTAGTTTTTATTTCCTTAATTTAATTGAATTTGTTTTGATTAGAGCCAAGTTCCTTAAAAACCTCTGCCTTTTTTAAAATATCCTGAACAGTTTCTGTAGGCTGAGCACCTTTTTCAAGGAAATAGAGAATTGCGGGAACGTTTAAATAAGTTTGATTCTTGATCGGATCATAAAAACCCACTTTCCGAAGATCTCTTCCTTCTCTTCGGGATCGAACATCAATTGCAACGATTCGATAGACGGCTCATCGGGATAGATGTAGATGAAAAAGAACCCCCCCCTAGAACCGTATAGGAAGTTTTATCCTCGTACGGCTCGAGAAAAAATGATTCGAAGTTTTGTCTATGGATAAAATTATAATAAATAGGAAAGGAATCCATATAAAATAAATTATTCTATAATTAAACTCATAGTCATAGTATAGTCTTTTTTATTTCGCTTCCTTCCTGAAAAAAAATCATTTGTACTCATAACTCAAGTTCAATAATTCAAAAATTTGAAAGATTTTTCTTTAATTTTGAATCTATTTTTTTTATTGAGTGGTCTTTAACCCACCCTTTTTGTCTCGTTTAAAATATATTTGGATTCTTTATTCGGATCCGTGAGACAATTAAAGTGGTGTTTCCTTGTTCTGGGATCCTTTATCTTTGTTTTAAATCATTGGGTTTAGACATTACTTCGGTGCTTCTTAATCCTTTCAAAATGGTAGCAACATACCCCTTTTGTGATTTCTTTCTATCAAAGAATCATACCAACGGTTGATTCGTGCGTGATACACTGTGGATTGAAAAAGGTTTAGCCGTTCCAACAATTTTTTTTTTCAATTTTGCTCGAATCGGATCCTTTTGATTTCTATTATCTATATTAATTATAGAAGATATACTTACGAAGTTGTTCCAATTTATTAATTGGCATTAACCCTAGATCGTTGCCCCTGAGAAATTAATCAATACTTTCTACTCGAGCTCCATCATGAACTATTTACATTATAACCCAATAAAAAAAAGAAGAGTTATAGTAGAATAGAACAAATGACGTCGAGCCAAGAGCACCTTCATTCCTAATATAAAATGGTGGATAAGAATCCACACGGGATCGTGTCCTTCAAGTCGCACGTTGCTTTCTACCACATCGTTTTAAACGAAGTTTTACCATAACATTCCTCGAATTTGGAATCAGTATGGAATTGATTCAATTATGGAATCATGAATAGTCATTGGTTCAATCAGTACAGAGACAAAGTCATTTATATTTCTTATTTTCTACATAGATAATAATTTATTTTTATAGATAATATAATAAATATTTTTCTTCAGAAAAATTAGCAAGACCTCGGCTTTTTTTGTATGAATGGAACATTTTTCTAATTTTCTATAAATATATCTCGCAAAAAATATCTAATATCTATCTAAGAGAAATAGACAGAAATCAAAATAAAATATAGAAATAACATAACTAGCATCACACGAATAAGGAAATTCTATTTGACTCTGCTTCTTGAAGTGACTCAATAAGATAGACTGACCCATTTTCAACTTCCCAAAGATGGAACCTATAAGGAATGATTCCAAATTAGAAATATTGATACTTGATATTTGAAAAAGTTTCCTACTTTCTATCTACATCATTATTTGAGTAAAGTTTTATAGTAAAGACTCCCTTTTTTTATTTTCTTATCATCATCAGAAGAATAAGAAAGAGAAATCTTTGCTTTTTTTCGAATAGAATTGTCAATGAAATGATGTAAAGTAAATAAACTAAATAAGCTAAATACATTGAACAAAAAAAAGAAATCTCATTGTTAAATATTTCAATTTTACTATTTTAGGGATGCAATTTCTTTTTCACAAAAATAAAAAGACTATTGTCACTGAAATAGGATAACAATACATACCTATAGGCTAAGCACTTCCTCGTTTTATATGTATTTTCTTTTCATATTTTGTTTAACCTGAGGTTAAGTAATCTTTCTGCAACTATGCTCTATGCCCCATCTTATCTTTATCTGGGTCACAAAAGGATTTTGAACTCGATTTAGTTCAGTTTGTGTTGTGAAAAATGAAAAAATATAAAATAAAAGAGAAATAATATTCTATTCCAATATTAGACCTTGAAACAGAACCTTGTTGAACAAAAAAGAAGTATTAGGATACAATGGATGGATATGCTCTGGGACGGAAGGATTCGAACCTCCGAATAGCGGGACCAAAACCCGTTGCCTTACCGCTTGGCTACGCCCCATTTCCTTTTTTTATTGCACACTATAATAATAATAAAGAATAATATTGGTATTAAGTGTTCGTCAATTCCAGTCCAAATATCTAGAGAAAATCTTTATTCTTTATAGAATCTATTATAGATTCGTGTTAGGATTTTGGAATGTGTATATCTATAATAATTCAATTGGATTTATTGATCATTACATATAATTCAATTAAGATATTGTATGAAAGTATGATTTCTTCTATTCTCCTTTGAGAATTGGAGGATTTTTGATTGAGCGGAAAAAGAAGGATTTTTTTGTCTACCCTACTTTCTTCATTTTTCCTTATATCAATAACTCAATCAAAATGCAATTATCTCGACGAAAAAAATGTCTGTTATGCTTAATATCTTTAGTTTGATCTGTCTTAATTCTGCCCTTTATCCGAGTAGTCTTTTCTTCGCCAAATTGCCCGAAGCCTATGCTTTTTTGAATCCAATCGTAGATGTTATGCCAGTCATACCTCTGTTCTTTTTTCTTTTAGCCTTTGTTTGGCAAGCTGCTGTAAGTTTTCGATAAGATTTTAACACTATCCTAGAAAATTCATTATCATTATTTATTCGAGAAAAATTATAACAATTTATGATGATAAGATCAAATAAGTCTGACAGTATGAACCTTCAATTCAAACATTGAAATTTCGAATAGCGGCGAGAAATCAGGCTCGTCCTATTTCCCAATTTTAATCCTTTTTCCGGCGAAATACCCTATTAGATTAGGGTCCCTTACAATATCTAATTGTGGGTATGAAAGTGATTTGTGGTAATCAAAGACTCTTATTACAAATTTCAACTTCATTTGAATTTCTGAACATTTTTTTTTCTATTTTTAGAATTCATTTCTTGGTGTCAAAATAGGATATGTGATATAAAAATGGAGGATCTATTATCTTTTCTCGTTTTTCTTTTTCAAAAAATGATCTTGGAGGTTGTGTAATGCTTACTCTCAAACTTTTCGTTTACACAGTAGTAATATTCTTTGTTTCTCTCTTCATCTTTGGATTCCTATCCAATGATCCAGGACGTAATCCTGGACGTGAAGAATAAAATAAAAATTTTGTTTTTCTTGCTTGATTTTACAATTTTCTTAAGATTTTATTTTAGCTATTCCACACATTTAACTAGTAAAAAAATAAATAAGGGGTTTGCAAAATTTTAAAGAAAAAAATAAAAAGTCATCAACGGAAACGGAAAGAGAGGGATTCGAACCCTCGGTACGAATAACTCGTACAACGGATTAGCAATCCGCCGCTTTCGTCCACTCAGCCATCTCTCCCAATCGAAAAAGATAATTACTATGTTACAGTACACATCAAGTAAGGATTAAAGAAAGTATTTCTTTCACATTCTTTATCGTTATTATATAATTAGCAATTCCATTTAGATGCTCGAAAGATCCAAATAGAAAGATAAATAAAGAAGACCTTATTGCTTTTATTTTGTTCGAAGTGCCTTTTGGGCCTGGCCCGGTCAATACCCAGCCGGGCCCTTTTTTTCTTCCAACGAATTTACTTTATTTATAGGCAACAGACTCTAAATAGCAAATTTTGTATCTGTGTAACAATTTCCGTTCTGGGGTTTACATATACTTATAATTTTTGTTATAATGGAAATTGAGAAGGATTTTTGATTCAAAAGAATCAATCAATTAAGTATGTATAAATTTGTATTTTCTTATGTCATCAGGCAAACCAAATTTTAGATTCAAATCCCAGAATCATTCACGAATTGTTAGTCAAGGAATAGTTAATGGTTCCCCTTTGTCATAAATTTTGACTTTTTTGAGTAAAAATCCACATTTTATTTTTCAAAAGTCCGTGGAAGTTTTTCGGCATTGTGTGTTTTGAGATACTATACAATCAATCGAAGGCGTAGATCAAATACAATCAAAAGGGCAATAAAAGGTTTCTTTTCTAATTTTTCTAAATTTAGAAAAAGGATTAAAAAATGGATGCAATATGCAAGTACAATAAACTAAAGTCTAGTAAAAAAAGGGGGGGAATTTTTTCTCCTATTGTGTATCGTTTTGGCGGCATGGCCGAGTGGTAAGGCGGGGGACTGCAAATCCTTTTTCCCCAGTTCAAATCCGGGTGCCGCCTCATCAACAAACGAATTGAAATTTCTTATTCTGTTGTGCTGTTTTATTCTGTTCTGGGAATTTTGTAAAAAAAAAAGATTGGAAATCTTTGAATCTAAAATTCAAATCAAAGAAAGATTCTAATGGAAAAATTAGAAATAATGGTCGAAGCAAGACTTCCCGATTCTCTTCTACTGCTAATGTAATGTCTACTGATTGGGTCTTGAATTACATTGTATAGCCGGGATAATTCAACTACTAGTTGGGGAAAGTGCTTTCTATACTGTAATCTACATATATATAGACGAATAGCAAAGCAATTGATCTATGATCTAGCAATTGATCTATGATCTATTTTGACTTTCAAGGGCACGAAAAAAAAAAGAAGGGGCCCTCGTATTTGATTAATGGATTCCATTACTAACATTCCTTTGTAATGTCATTGTGTATTTTACTTGTGTTTATTCTTTCCCGATTAGAAATCATTAGAAATCATATAGGAATTTTTGAAATGGATTTTTTTTCGTTCATCAATAGTGTTCTGCCAGAATCCTTTTTTGACTCTGGACCATTCATTCTACTATTATTAGTGAGCAATAATGGAATAATTCTATCATAGAGATAAGGGACATAATTCACATGGATATAGTAAGTCTCGCTTGGGCTGCTTTAATGGTAGTCTTTACATTTTCCCTTTCACTCGTAGTATGGGGAAGAAGTGGACTTTAGAAGCACTCCTACTTTAGTTGAGGAATGAAACTGTTTTATAGATCGTTCTGCAACGCATTTTTTATTTAAATTGAAAAATTTTCAAATAAAAATATCTTCATTTCTAAATTCCATTGGATTGGATTCTAGTGGAGAAATGTAGTCTATAAAGACTAATTATTTGAGATTCATCGGAATCGGAATAAATAGATAGATCAAAGAAATAGAATTGGGTCCTACGTCAATTCTATATATGGATAATAATAATAATAACTACATATATTGAAGATAGAAGCTAATATAGTATACCAAGTTTATTAGAAAGTCAAGTATAACTTTATATACTACTATAACACTAATAGAGAGTATGGTAAGTAAGAAATAAATTTCTTACTTACCATACTCTCGGATCTCATAGAATACCGCCGACTATAGCCCGTGGATTTCATCTAAGACGCAAAAATAGAATACTTTTCTTTTGATTTCTTCAACTATTGAGAATAATTCAGAAGTCAAGTTTCATTTAAAGTAATTAATTATTTTGACTTTCTGTTTTTACGTAAATTATAAGTAGAAAAGCAGTAGGAACTAAAATGAACAGTGCAGTAGCAATAAATGCAAGAATATTTACTTCCATAATCTCATCGTTTTTTTATTTCACAATAACTCGGGATTTAATCCCATAGAGATAATAAATTTTTCGCCTGTCAATTCAATGAATACATTAACTATTAACTATCGATGATTTTGAATCGGATCAATATAATGAATAAAAATATCTGAGCTATTAAATTAATTCGTCGTCGAGAATTGAATAGTATAACATACGAAGATCCTTTATCCATATCGAATCCAAGATTGGATTCCCGGACCAATCAAAAATTCATTTATTTATCCTTTTTTTTATGTTCTTTGTTTTCTATAACCTACCTTAGGTCTTCCTTGTAGAACCATCAACTGAAGTATCATCTAACCACCCGTCCGTTTCCATTAACTACAAAACCCCAACAAACAATACAAGCGAAGTGGAACAAGAGAGGAATTAGGTTCTAAATTTTAATGATCCAATTTTATTTGGAAGAAAAAGAAGTATGAGAAATATTAGTCGCGGGAGAAAAGATGGAATATTTTATCAACTTCACTATTTTAGTTCTTTTCATTTTAGTTTAGGGTTTGTTCTTTCTTCGATAGAATCCTGAAAAAAAAGAGGGGAAACCCCTTCGGAATTCAATTGCTCTCTGTCCCTTCTTTGACAGAAAATGGAGAGGCGAATTAATTTACTTATTGGATTAGATACGTCGGGACTGACGGGGCTCGAACCCGCAACGTCCGCCTTGACAGGGCGGTGCTCTAGCCTATTGAACTACAATCCCAGGGAAATAAGAAGAGATCTTGCAGAAAATTTGGATTCTTTTTTATTCTCTTGTATCAGGTCAGGTATTTCTTAAGGGTTCTATCAAGTAGATTGGCGAATTGTTGGGCCGAGCTGGATTTGAACCAGCGTAGACATCTTGTCAACGAATTTACAGTCCGTCCCCTTTAACCACTCGGGCATCGACCCAGCGTCTAATTTATTTTAGACGTTCCATAAGCCACTTCCTTTCGTTTCCCAGGCAGACTTTACAAATATATATCACTTGATATAAAATAGAAAGTCCCACTAAGTAGACTAATAGAAGGACTTGACAAATATAGATCACTTGATAGGAAATCCCGCTCCTATAGTCTTGTATACCCCCAGAGGGACTTGAACCCTCGTTTTCTCCGTGAAAGAGAGATGTCTTAACCACTGGACCATAGGGGCGGCCCTGTGGCCATCATAATATAATATAACTTAATATAACTCAGGCTGAGAGCCACCAAAAGGAGACACATAAAATATTCGGGGGTTTAATGGGAATCAAACTTTACCATTAAATACAACCTTGAAACTTGATTTCATTGGTCTTTTTCGTCTTTATATCTCTCAGTCACAAAGGGTTATACCTTGGATCCAAGATCTACCACTCTGCAGTAGATTCAAGGTGGTTTACCTAAATATGATTTTTTTTTGTCGCTCAAATTATATTGAGCCCTAAGTCATACTGTCAATTGACGACACGACAGGACAGCACAAGAGGGCAATAAACGAGGCGAGAACGCGCCGATATAGATTACCGCGTTCATTAATACAACATTCATAAAGTTTTCTGGTATTAAATCTTCAAGTA